CCGATCCCTATCCCGATGAGCCGAAACCAAAGCTCTTATTTTTTGTTGAGTAATAGTTCGAGTAAGTCTTGAATGAGCCCCCCGAAAGCTTGATGCAAATAAACGAATTTTTGTTCTACGTCTCCGAGCGATATATCCCCGTCTAATTCTGGTCATTGAATAAATGAAACTTTAACGAATAACTAATAGATTTCCTTTCTTTCAGTTATTCTTTTGCCCCTTTCCTAGTATATTAATAACAAAACGGATTTTTCCAATGTATAAACTAAAAATTCCAATGGCTTTGGCTACTATAACCTTCCCAACCACGATTTTTTATTTTTTCTAGGCATTTCACCTCGAAATACGAAATTGTACTTAAAAAATAGCAATGATAAAGAAATAGTGGATTCCATCGTTTCTATGGTTACTTCTTAAACGGTGAGGTCTTCTCTATACACCGGAGCCTTTACTTCATTTAATCAATGTTATTGCTAACTTGTATAGTTCACATTCTTCGGCTCTACCCATGAATTATCCAGTAATAGGTCTTTCACAACGAGCTCTACCTATACAGTAACGGTATTTAATTATGAAAGTTGGCTGGGTAGCTGACCCTGTTAGTCCGTTCTTGCAAGAGGCGTCTAGGTTAACTAAGATTTCCTCCGCTTAATGGATAACCATTTGCTACCAATGGAGAATTGCTTCTCATCTTGAATTGAGGTGAGTGGTTTTACACCAATAGAAACCATAAATTTCATACACAATAAAGGGATATGATCCATTTTCTTATTTTTAGATAGTAAATGTAGTTCGTTTTTCCGTTCTATCCTATTTGATCATTGATATTTGAACATTGTCCTCTTTCCTTTGTTCTAGTTCATGATCTGAACGAGTCGCACATACACCCTAGTACATGTTCCTCGACGCTGAGGGCATCCCCGAAGCGCGGGGGATTTTGTGACATTTCTAATTGGCTGTCTTGTATTTCTAATAAGTTGTTTAATCGTTGGCATGTTGAATCATATACATAATGGACTGGTTTAGATCGATCCTAACCGGATGATTATGAATTACAATTACAATAGTAAATAAAAATCATAGAATATTAAACTCGGCAGGGTGAATTTTAAATCACGACTTGACGTGAAATTGAAATAAAGGCTATTCTCATTCAACCGCTACAAGATCAACAATTCCATAAGCTTGGGCTTCTGTTGCTGACATAAAAACATCTCTTTCCATGTCTTCGGATACAACCCATAAAGGTTTGCCCGTTCTTTGTACATAAACCCTTGTCAGGGTTTCACGTAGTTTCAGCAGTTCTCCCACTTCCAGGATGAATTCTCCCGTTGCTACTTCAGAAAAAGAACCAGCAGGTTGATGGATCATTACCCTGATGATATAAGATAATAAAAAGTTTCTCTATTTCGCACGATGAGGGGAAGATAAAAGAAAGATAAAAGAATAACAAGAAAAAAGATAGAATCGAACAACCGTACGGGCATTATGCATTGCATACGGCTCTACAATAAAATTGACCTTACCTTCAAAAAATAGGATCGATTAGACCCCGATCGGTAAATGATCAACTTACCACCCTTCCTTTCGGAGGAATTCAAAAATACTATGATGGCTCCGTTGCTTTATATATTTATTATATTTTTTTGTCTGTGATTTGTCTGTGATTCAGCAATCCCAAAGTTGCTTTTTTGATCAAAAAAACTAATGAAAAAAAGAATTTTTTTTTTTCGCTCTATACTATAAATATTGTTAAGAGACCTCTGGTGTGAAAAAAAGTTTGTGACGCTGAACTGGACTTCCGATAATAAAATAGGAAATACCTTTTTCTCATATTACTCTCTCGATACATAATCTAATGTTTTGAAAACAGAATTTCTTATATCGAATTCAAAGTGCCATGCTATTATTACTTAATATTCATATTTCATATGGAGAAGGCATAGTCTTCTTTTTTCTCTCAAATAAAAGCCTCATTGGCGCCAAGCGTGAGGGAATGCTAGACGTTTGGTAATTTCTCCTCCTACCAGGATAAAAGATCCCATTGAAGCGGCTGATCCCATGCATATTGTATGTACATCTGGTTGCACAAATTGCATAGTATCATAAAGAGCGACCCCCGGTATTACCCATCCGCCAGGAGAGTTTATAAACAAATACAGATCTTTGGTATCATCCTCGATACTGAGATATATCATAAGACCAATAAGTTGATTTGAGATCTCACTATCAACCTCTTGACCTAAAAAAAGTAATCGTTCTCGATAAAGTCGGTTGATTAGGGTCAAATTGTATCCCCTCGAAACCGTACAGGCGCCTTTTGACGCATACGGTTCAAAAAAAATCAATGTGTAGATTCCAATACTTTTTCTTTTTTCATAGCAAGTTCTTTCTAACTAAAAGGATTTTCTTTGATTTTTCACTAAATATGAGTTTGTCTTCCTTTCCTTATAACGTATAATATATAAAAGAATTCATTAAACTTATCCAATTGACTTTT